ATAAAATGAATTTTTTCAACTAATCATAAAGATATTGGAACTTTATATTTTTTATTTGGAATATGATCAGGAATAATTGGATCATCACTAAGAATTTTAATTCGATTAGAACTTAGACAAATTAATTCTATTATTAATAATAATCAATTATATAATGTAATCGTAACAATTCATGCATTTATTATAATTTTTTTTATAACTATACCTATCGTTATTGGTGGATTTGGAAATTGATTAATCCCTATAATAATAGGTTGTCCTGATATATCTTTTCCACGATTAAATAATATTAGATTTTGACTTCTTCCTCCATCATTAATAATAATAATTTCAAGATTTATAATTAATAATGGTACAGGAACAGGATGAACAATTTATCCACCTTTATCAAATAATATTGCTCATAATAATATTTCAGTAGACTTAACCATTTTTTCACTTCATTTAGCAGGAATTTCATCAATTTTAGGAGCTATTAATTTTATTTGTACAATTCTTAACATAATACCAAATAACATTAAATTAAATCAAATTCCTTTATTTCCATGATCAATTTTAATTACAGCAATACTTTTAATTTTATCATTACCTGTATTAGCAGGTGCTATTACAATATTATTAACAGATCGAAATTTAAATACATCATTTTTTGATCCATCAGGAGGAGGAGATCCAATTTTATACCAACATCTATTTTGATTTTTTGGACATCCAGAAGTATATATTCTAATTTTACCAGGATTCGGATTAATTTCTCATATTATTAGTCAAGAAAGAAATAAAAATGAAACATTTGGGAATATTAGAATAATCTATGCAATATTAACAATTGGATTATTAGGATTCATTGTATGAGCTCATCATATATTTACAATTGGAATAGATGTAGATACACGAGCATATTTTACTTCAGCCACTATAATTATTGCAATTCCAACAGGAATTAAAATTTTTAGTTGACTAGCAACAATTTATGGATCAAAAATTAATTATTCTCCTTCAACAATTTGATCATTAGGATTTATTTTTTTATTTACAATTGGAGGATTAACAGGAGTAATTTTAGCTAATTCATCAATTGATATTATTCTTCATGATACATATTATGTTGTAGCTCACTTTCATTATGTATTATCTATAGGAATTGTATTTGCTATTATTGCAAGATTCATTCATTGATTCCCATTATTTACAGGAATATCAATAAATAATTTTCTATTAAAAATTCAATTTATAGTTATATTTATTGGAGTAAATTTAACATTTTTCCCTCAACATTTCTTAGGATTAAATGGTATACCACGACGATATTCAGATTATCCAAATAATTTCTTACTTTGAAATATAATTTCATCAATTGGATCAATAATTTCAACTTTTAGAATTATTTTATTAATTTATATTATTTGAAATAGAATATTTATTAAAAAAATAACAATTTTTAAATTAAATTTAAATAATTCAATTGAATGAATTCATAATTTACCTCCTATAGAACATTCATATTCAGAATTACCATTAATTTCAAATTTCTAATATGACAGAAATAATGTAATGAACTTAAAATTCATCTATAAAGATCAATCTTTTTTTAGAAATCATAACATGAATAAAATTTAGATTTCAAAATAGAAATTCACCATTAATAGAACAACTTATTTTTTTTCATGACCATACAATTTTTATTATTATTATAATTATAACAATAATTACATATATAATAATATTTATTATAAAAAATAAATTTATTAATATTAAAATTATAGAAAATCAATTTATTGAATTTATTTGAACAATTACTCCACCAATCATTTTAATTTTTATTGCAATACCTTCACTACACCTATTATATTTAATAGATGAAATAAAATCACCAATTCTAACTATTAAAATCTTTGGACATCAATGATTTTGATCATATGAATATTCAGATTTCTCAAACATTGAATTTGAATCATATATAATTAATGAAATAAATAAATTAGAAAAATTCCGACTAATTGAAGTAGATAATAAAACAATTTTGCCATTTAAATTCAATATTCGACTTTTAATTTCATCAGATGATGTAATTCATTCATGAACTATCCCTAGATTAGCAATTAAAATTGATGCAATTCCAGGACGAATAAATCAAATTAACTTATTTATAAATCGACCAGGAATATATTTTGGACAATGTTCAGAAATTTGTGGAATTAATCATAGATTTATACCAATTCAAATTGAATCAATTAATTTAAACAAATTCATCTCATGAATTAAAAATTTTTAAATAAACATTAGATGACTGAAAAGCAAAGTAATGATCTCTTAAATCAATTTATAGTAAATTAGCAATTACTTCTAATGAAAAGATTAGTTAAAAATTAAATAACATTAATTTGTCAAATTAAAATTATTTTATAAAAAATATCTTTTAATCCCACAAATAGCACCAATTAATTGATTAATTTTATTTATTTTTTTTTTTTATACATTATACATAATTATAAATTTTATATATTTTAATTTTATTAAAAAATTAAAAATAAAAATTTTAAAAAAAAAAAATATAAAAAATAAAAACAAATTTATTTAATATTTTTGACCCTTCAACACCAATTTTTAATTTAGAAATAAATTGAATAACAACAATAATAATTATTTTATTTATACCAAATTTTTTATGAATTTTTCCAAATCGAATAAACTGAATATTATTAAAAATATTTAATAAATTAAATAATGAAATATTAATATTATATAAAATAAAAAAAATTAAATCCCCTGCATTTATATTTATTACACTTTTTATATTTATTTTATTAAATAATTTTATGAGATTATTCCCTTATATTTTTTCATCTTCAAAACATATAATTTTTTCAATAACTCTAGCATTACCATTTTGATTATTTTTTATCATTTATTCAATATGTAAAAATATAAAAAATATAATTGCAGATTTAATTCCTTTAAATACACCAATTAATTTAGCTCCACTAATAACAATTATTGAAACAATAAGAATTATTATTCGACCTCTTTCATTATCAATTCGATTAACTGCAAATATTATTGCAGGTCATTTATTAATAACACTATTAAATTTTAACTCATTTATAATTATTATTATTTTAATTCAAATATTTTTAATAATATTTGAATTATGTGTAGCTTTAATTCAAAGTTATGTATTCTCAATTCTTTCATCTCTATACTCTAGAGAATAAAAATAAATAATGATTAAAATTAATCAACCATTTTTTATTTTAAATTTAAGGCCTTGGCCCATTTTTTTATCAAAAAAAGGATTTAATTTTATAATATCCAAAATTATAATAATAAATTTCAAATTTAATTATTTTATATTAAAAAATTTTTTATTAACATTTTTAACTAGGATATTATGGGGGGGGGGGGTAATTTGGGGAAGGACTTATCAAGGGAATCATAATTTTTTTATTATAAAAATTTTTAAATTTTGGAAAATTTTTTTTATTATTTTAGAAAAATTTTTTTTTATTTCCTTTTTTTGGAATTTTTTACAAAATTTTTTAGCCCCCCCAAATGAAATAGGGGTTAATTGGCCCCCCAAAAACCTTAAATTTTTTAATCCAATTTTAATTCCTTTATTGAATACAATTATTTTTTTAACCCCAAGATTTACAATCCCTTTAAGACATTTTTATTTTCTTAATAATAAAAAAAAAAAAACAATCATATCATTAAATTTAACAATTATTTTAAGTATTTATTTTATATTTCTTCAAAGAATTGAATATAATGAAGCAACATTTACTTTTTCAGATTCAATCTTTGGTTCATCATTTTTTATAGCAACTGGATTTCATGGAATACATGTAATAATTGGAACTATATTTTTATTAGTAAATTTAATACGTTTAGTAAATATACAAATATCATATATCCACCATATTAGATTTGAATTAGCTATCTGATATTGACATTTTATTGATATTATTTGATTATTTTTATATATAACATTTTATTGATGAAATAACTAATTTTATTAATATAAAATAGTATAATTGATTTCCAATCAAAAAGTTTAAAAATTTTTAAATAAAATAATTTTTATAAATTTATATATAATAATTATAATAACAATAATTTTATTAATAATTATATTATTAATAATAATATTTAATTTAAAAATAAAATTTAATTTCAATAAATCATCTCCATTTGAATGTGGATTTGATCCATTTAATAAATCTCGAATTCCATTTTCATTAAATTTTTATTTAATTGCTATTATCTTTTTAATTTTTGATATTGAAATTTCTATTATTCTCCCAATAATTATAAATTTCAAAATATCTAATATAATTAATTTTAATATTTTATTTTTAATTTTCTTCACATTTATAATTTTTACAATTTTTTATGAATGAAAATTTGGATCATTAAATTGAAAATTATAAGGATAATAGTTAAAATATTTATAACATTTAATTTGCTATTAAAAATTATTTTTTAAAATTTATCTTATAATATTAAATAATATTTTAAATAAGAAGTAAATAAATTACATATTAATTTCGACTTAATAATAAGATATAAAATATCCTTATTTATTAATTGAAACCAAAAAGAGGTTTATTACTGTTAATAATAATATTGAATTAATTTCCAATTAAAAAGATTTTTATAAAAGAAGCTGCTAACTATCTTTTAAAGCATAATATTGTTTAATCTTTAAATTTTATTTATTAGTTTAAAAAAACCATTATATTTTCAATATAAAATTAATAAAAATTATAAATAATTAATTAATTATTTAAAAATATATACAATTACCCTTATATCTTCAATATAATGCTCTAAATTTTTAAGCTATTTAAATTTAAAAATTATATATAAAAATAATTAAAAATCATAAAAAAAACACCAAGGTATATACCTTATAACTATTTAAAAAAAAATTTTGACTAGAAATCATCACACTTTTAAAAAGACATAAAATACCTCTTCTTAGGTTATGCTCAGTTCAACCAATTTCCACCACTTTTGAGGCAAAAAAACCAAAAAAAACAAAATTATTTAAAAAAAAATTTACTTTTACAAATAACAAATTCCATATTATTCCAAAAAAAAAAAATTTAAATAAAGAAAAAGAATAATTCATTGAAAATAAAAAATTATTTAATTCAAAAAAAAATCAAATTCTAAAAAATAAAATTAATATACTTAAAATTTTAATTTTAAATTCTAAAAAAATCAAATCAAACTTATAAAATAATAATCATATAAAAAAAGAACCAAAAAATATTATAATAAATCTAATTAAAATTATTCTTGAAATTAAAATTTTTCTCTCAAATTTAATAATTATTAAATAATTATTTATAGAAAAATTTATAATTATTAAATAATAAATAACTCGAATAGAATAAAAAAAAGTAAATAAAAAAGAAAAAAAAAAAAAAAAAAAAAAAAATAAATTAATATCAACTATTAAAAAATATTCAAAAATTAAGTCTTTTGAATAAAATCTACAAAAAAAAGGAAAACCACATAATGATATTAAAGTAAATATAAAAATTAAACTTGTAAAAGGTAAATAATTAATTAAACCTCCTATTTTACGAATATCTTGATTATTATTTATATTTAAAATTAAAATTCCAGATCTTAAAAATATTATTGATTTAAATAAAGCATGTATTAATAAATAAAAAAAACATATTTCAATTTTACCTAAACATAAAATTATAAACATAAAACTTATTTGACTTAAAGTAGAAAAAGCAATAATTTTTTTTAAATCAAATTCAAAAATTGCATTAAATCCAGATATAAACATTGTTAAACAAGAAATAATAATTAATAAATTTAAAAATTCAAAATTTAAAAAAACTTCATTAAATCGAATTATCAAATAAATACCAGCAGTTACCAAAGTAGAAGAATGAACTAAAGAAGAAACAGGAGTAGGAGCAGCTATAGCTAAAGGTAATCAAGAAGAAAAGGGAATCTGAGCACTTTTAGTTAATCTAGCTAATATAATTATAAAAATAATTAAACTTAAATAATCATAATTTATAAAATAATTCAAAAAAATAAAATTCCAAGAACCAAAATTTAATATTCAAATTAATGACAAAATAATAAATAAATCACCTATACGATTTAAAATAACTGTAACAAAACCAGAACTATAAGATTTTTTATTCTGATAAAAAATTACTAAACAAAAAGAAACTATTCCTAACCCATCTCAACCTAATAAAATTCTAATTAAATTAGGTCTAAAAATTAAAAATATTATAAATATAATAAATAAATTTATTAAAATCAAAAATCGGATTTTATTAAAATCAAAATTTATATATTCTATTCTATAAAATAAAATTATTGAAGAAATTAAAAATACAAAAGAAACAAATATTAAAGATATTCAATCAAATAAAATTACATAAAAAAATAAACAGGAATTTATAAAAAAAAATATTTTTTCAATAAAATAAAAAATATCCAAATAAATAAATAATAACCCCAAAAAAAAAAAAAAAATAATTTTTAAAAATAAATAAAAAAAAAAAAAAAAAAAAAATTAAATTTAATTATTTAAATATAATTTTATAATCTTTAATTCCACAAATTAATATTTTTATTAAACTATTTAAATAAAAATAAAATAATTCTATAATTAAAAAAATTATATTTAAAGGTATTCAATGTAAAAATAATAATAAATATTCACTTAAATAAATATAAATTAAATAATTTAAATTATTAAAAATTTTACCATATTGAGTATATAAATATAAATATAAACTATATAAAAATATTAAAATTATTAATAAAAAATAAATTATATAAAAATAATCTAATCAAATTATTAAACTTATTAATAATATCAATTCACCAAATAAATTAAAAGAAGGAGGAAAAGATATATTTGAAGAACATAATAAAAATCATCATAAAGATAAAAAAGAATAAATATTAATTAAACCTTTATTTAAAAAAATTCTACGACTTTTAAAACGTAAATAACAAATATTTCTTAAACAAAATAAACCAGAAGAACATAAACCATGTCCTACTATTAAAATTAAAGAACCACAAAATCCTCAATTATTTAAAGTTAAAAATCCAATAATAACTAATCTTATATGAACTACTGAAGAATAAGCAATTAAAATTTTTAAATCTCTCTGAAAAAAACAAACTAATCTTAAAATTAATATTCCAAATAAACTTAAAGAAATAATTAAAAAATTAAATTTTAAATTAATTTTAAAAATTAATATTAAAATATGGTAAATTCCAAATCCTCCCAATTTTAATATAATTCCAGCTAAAATTATTGACCCAGAAATAGGAGCTTCAACATGAGCTTTTGGCAATCAAATATGAAATATAAATAAAGGTATTTTTACTAAAAAAATTATTAATATAAAAATATAATAATAATAATTTAAATTATTTGAATAATCATAATAATATATAAAAATAAAAATATTATTATTAATTAATAGTAAACAAAAAAAAAAGGGTAAAGAAAAAAAAATCATATATATAAATAAATAAAATCCAGCTTTAAAACGTTCATATGGATATCCTCAACCATAAATCAAAATAATAATAGGAACTAAATTAATTTCATAAAAAATATAAAAAAAAATATAATTATTAGAAAAAAAAACAAAAAAAAAATTTAAAACAAATATAAATTTTAAAATATTAAAAATATATAAATAAATTTTTTTTATATTTAACCTGGGAATATAGAGAAAAAAAAAAATTCAAATTCCTAAAATAAAAAAAAAATAAGAAAATATTTTTTTTCCAAAAAAAAAATTTTTTTTTAAAAAAAATTTAAATATTGGGTTTTTTAAAAAAAAAAAAAAAAAAAAAAAAAAAAAAAAATTTTGAACTAATCATAATCTATTAATTTTTAAACTTAAAAAAATCATTCTAAAAAAAACTAATATAAAAAAAATTATTATTAACATTGTAAAATTATTAAAGATTTCAAATAATCATTACCATAAAATCGAACCATTAAAATTAAAATTGTTAATCCTAAAACTCTTTCTCTAATACAAAAAATTAAAAAAATAAATAATAAAATATATTGTTTAATAAATATTATTATATTAATTAAAAATAATAAAAATAAAATTAATAATAAAAATTCTAAACCTAAAAGTATTATTAATAAATGATTAAAATTAAAAATATAAAATAAAATTCCACAAAATAATATAAAAATTAATATTAAAATAAATAAATTTATCATTTTAATAGTTTAAAAAAACATTGATATTGTAAATCAAAATTATAATTAAATTTATTTAAAATAAAAATCAGTATAAATATAAAAATTATATTATCATTAATTTCCAAAATTAATATTTTATTTAAAATATATACTGAATTATAATAAAAATTATTATTATATTAAATCTTACTTTATCAATTTTATTAACTATAATAAAATCACCATTAATTTCCAATATTATTATTTTAATTCAATCAATATTATTAACAACTATAATCAACATAATCAATAAAACATCATGAATTTCATTTATATTATTTATTTTATATATTGGAGGATTAATAATTATCTTTTTATATATTTCAAGAATTGCATTTAATGAATTTAATATTAACAAAAACTATAAAAATTTAATTAATAAAATTAATTTTATTTTAACAATAATTTATTATTTAAAATGAAATTTTAATTTAGAAAATTTTAAATTTGAAAATAATATACTTTATGAAGATAATTTTTATATCTTTAATATATTTATTTTACCAAATAATATTTTAATTTATTTTATATTAACAATTTTATTATTTATATTAATTTTAATTATTTGAATATTAAAAAATAATAAAGGACCTCTTCGACAAAACATTAATTAATGAAAAAATCTATATTAAAACTATTAAATCCTATAATAAATTTACCAACACCTTCAAATATTAGATTCATATGAAATTTTGGTTCATTATTAATAATTTGTTTAATAAATCAAATTTTAACAGGTTTATTTCTTGCTTTTCATTATAAAACTGATATTAATCTAGCATTTCAAAGAATCATTAATATAAATCGAAATATTAACTTTGGTTGACTAATTCGATCATTTCATGCTAACGGAGCATCAATATTTTTTATTATAATTTATATTCATATTAGACGTGGAATTTATATAAATTCTTTTAATTTTAAAATAACATGAATTATTGGTGTAATATTATTATTATTAACTATAATAACAGCATTTGTAGGTTATGTATTACCTTGAGGACAAATATCATTTTGAGGAGCTACTGTAATTACAAATTTACTTTCAGCTGTCCCATATCTTGGAAACTCAATTGTAACTTGAATCTGAGGAGGATTCTCAATTAATAATGCTACTTTAACTCGATTTTTTTCAATTCATTTTATTTTACCATTTATTATTTTAATATTTACATTTATTCATCTAATATTTTTACATTTTACAGGATCAAACAACCCTTTAGGTATCAATAGAAACTTTGATAAAATTATATTTTCACCATACTTTATTATTAAAGATTTAATTGGATTAATTATATTTATATGAATATTTTTAACATTAACTTTAATTTTTCCTTATATATTAAATGATCATAATAATTTTATTATAGCAAACCCTATAATTACCCCAAATCATATTCAACCAGAATGATATTTCCTATTTTCATATTCAATTTTACGAGCCATTCCTAATAAATTAGGAGGAGTAATAGCATTATTAATATCAATTTTAATTTTATTAATTTTACCTATAATAAATAATAAAAAATTTTTAAGTAATAAATTTTACCCTATCAATAAAATAATATTTTGAATATTTATCAATACATTTTTTTTATTAACTTGAATTGGAATACAACCAGTAGAATCACCATTTATTGAAATAGGACAAATTTTAACTTTATTATATTTTTCTTATTTTTTTATTAATTTTTATATAATAAAATTATGAGATAAATTATTAATTTAAGTTAATTAATTTAATAAAAATATTTATTTTGAAAATAAAAATTAGAAAATTTAATTCTATTAACTTTATACTAAAATTAATGATATAAATTAAATAATTGTAAAGAAAAATTAAAAACAAATAAAAATAAAGATAAAGGGAAAATTAATTTTCAAATTAAATATATTAACTTATCATAACGAAAACGAGGTAAAAATCCACGTAATCAAATTACTATAAATATAAAAAATAAAACAAAAATATTTAAATAAAATTTTCTTATTATTAAACCAAAAAATATTTCAAAAATTAATATACCTATAAATATAATTCTTATATATTCAGATATAAAAATAAAAATAAAAGAAAAACTTCTAAATTCAATATTAAATCCTGAAACTAATTCTGATTCACCTTCAGAAAAATCAAAAGGAGAACGATTTATTTCAGCTAAAAATTTAATTAATAATTTTAAAAATTTAAAAAATTTAAAAAAAAAAAACTTAATATTAATTTGATAAATATAAAAATCATTCAAATTAAATCTATTAATTAAAAATATTAAATTAATAATAATAATTATTATTCTAACTTCATAAGAAATTATTTGAGAAACAAAACGAATTATTCCTAAAATAGAATAATTAGAATTAGAAGATCAACTAATTAATAAAAAAATATAAACTATAAATCTAGAACAACAAAATATAAAAATTAAACCAAAAATTATTGTATAATTTAAACCAATATAAGGATAAATAAATCAAAAAAAAATAGAAATTAATAAACCAATTATAGGAGAAATTATAAAAACAAAAAAATTTATATAATTTGGATAATTAACTTCTTTTAAAAATAATTTTAAACCATCACCCAAACATTGAAAAATTCCTTTAATAAAAAATTTATTTGGACCTTTTCGTAATTGAATATAACCTAAAATTTTACGTTCTAATAAAATAAAAAAAGCAACTCTTATTAAAATTATAAAAAATAAAATTAAAAAATTAATCAAAATAATTATCTTTCAAATTATTATTTATAATATAAATTATATAATTAAATTCTAAATTTAATGCATTTTATCTGCCAAAATAATTTAAATTAATAATTTTATTTTTAAAAAAAAATTTAATTTTTTTATTTAATCCTTTCGTACTAAAACAAAAAAAAAAATTAAAGATAGAAACCAACCTGGCTTACACCGGTTTGAACTCAAATCATGTAAGAATTTAAAGGTCGAACAGACCTAAAACTTAAAATTTTGCACCTAAGAATAATCTTAATTCAACATCGAGGTCGCAATCTAATTTTCAAATTTGAACTTAAAAAATTAATTACGCTGTTATCCCTAAAGTAACTTTTTCTTATAATTAAAATTTTTAATTCAAAAAATCACTAAAATATGTTAATTTTTAAAAAAAGTTATTTTATTTTTTTTATCACCCCAATAAAATAAATTTAATTAATTTAATTAATTTATTAACCAAAAAATTAAAAAAAAAAATTTATAAAGTTTTATAGGGTCTTATCGTCCCTTAAAATAATTTAAGCTTTTTTACTTAAAAATAAAATTTTAATTATATAAATAATAAAGTTTATTTCTCATCAAATCTTTCATTCTAGTCTTCAATTAAAAGACTAATTATTATGCTACCTTTGCACAGTCAAAATACTGCAGCTATTTAATTTATCATCATTGAGCAGATCCTATATTAAATTAAACTTAATACAATGTTTTTGTTAAACAGATGAAAATAATTTTTGCCGAATTCATAAAATATAAATTACAATTATACTAATTTAATCATTATTACTATAAATTATTAATTAACTTATAAAATTTAATAAAAAAAATAAATAATTATTTTATAATAAATTAAATTTAATTAAATAATAAATTTTTACAAACTTAAATAAAAATTTCTAATCCTAAAATTTATTTATAAATAATAAATTATTTTATAAAAATTTTAAGCTTATCCCTAAAATAATTTAAAATTAAAATATAATTAATAAAAATTAATATAACTTTTAAAATTTTAAATTAAATTTAAATCTTAAATAACTAAATATTTTATAACGAATTAAATTTCAAAACTAATATTATTTAATAAATATTTATAATACAATAAATTAATAATAAAATTAACTCTATAAATTTTGAGAATTTAAAAATAAATTAAAAATTTTAATTAACCCTGATACAAAAGGTACTAAAAATTAATTATTCTTTTTTATATTTAAATTTAATTCTTTTACAATACTAATAAACTATAAATTTTTAAATTTTTTCTTAATAAATACTTAAACAAAAAAAAATAAATTATTTTTATAAAATTAAATATAAAAAAAAATAAATTAATAAAATAAATTTTAAATAAAGTTTAAAAAACATCTTATCATTGTAAATGATATACTTAAAATTTAGATATTTATTTATAAATTTCTTTCTAAATACACTTTCCAGTACATTTACTTTGTTACGACTTGTCTTACTTTTAATAAGAATGACGGGCAATATGTACATATTTTAGATCTTTATTCATATTAATTAAATAATTAAATTTACTATTAAATCCAATTTCATTATTATTTTCATTTTAAATCTATAAATTAAATTTAATGTAACCCATTATTTTCTTATTTATAAACTACATCTTGACTTAACATAAATTATAAAATAATTTAAGAAAATTAATTTTTTAATATATTCTTGACAGCGATATATAAATTTTTAAAATAAGTAAAATTAATCGTGGATTATCAATTAAAAAACAGGTTCCTCTAATAAGACAAAAATACCGCCAAATTTTTTAAATTTAAAGAATATAACTATTAATTTTTTAGTAAATAAATTTAAGTTTTTATAATAGGGTATCTAATCCTAGTTTTAATTAAAATTTAATAGAATAAAATAATTATAAAAATAATTTTAAATTAAATTTTACCTCATATTAAAAAATTAATTTATAAATAATTTTTTACACTAATTTTACTGAATAATTTTATTAGTATAATAAGTTTAACCGCAACTGCTGGCACATATTTAGCCTATACTTAAATTAATAATTAAATCTAAATTTCTTTAATATTTAATATTAAATACTGAGAATTATTAAAATTCATTAAGAAATTAAAATTAACAATCAAAAAATTTCATATATTTTTTTTAAAATAATAAAATTTTATAACAAAATAAATTATAATTATATTCAAAAAATAATTTTTATTGGTTTATTAAAATTTAAAATTAATAATATATAAATAGTAATAATAATTAAATAACTTATTATAACTATAATTAATTTAATCAATAATTTAAACGTTACAATCAATAAATAAATTAATAAATAATGAAATAACTATAGTAACTAAATGTATAAATAATTAATAATAAAATAATATTATATTAAATAAATATTATTTAAACCTAATAAGAATTATTTATGTATAAATAACATAACTAAAATAAAATAAGTATAAACTATGAAGACAAATATATTACAATAAATAGTAATAATAACTAAATAAATAAAACTATTGTTAAATAAATAATATCAATATAGTAGAGGAAATATTTTATTATTAAATATAATATTAATAATTATGAAATGTAACAATTGTATATTAATATAATATATATATTATGTATAATATTATTATGTTACATATATATTAATAGGTTACTTATATTACTTTTATTCTTTTTTATTTATTCAAAAATAGCCAACTATTTTATTAATAAAAATAATTTTTATTGGTTTATTAAAATTTAAAACTATAAAAAATATAAATAAAAAAAAATATTAAAATTAATAATTTAATATTATTTTTAAACCAAGAAACTTTTTTTAGAAATAAAATTATTATTATAAATAAAATGCCTGAAAAAGGATTACTTTGATAGAGTAAATCATGTATGAAAAATACTTTTATTAATTATATTTTTAGAATTAAACTAAACCTTAAATTTCAAAAATTTAAATGCATTTTGATACACTTAAATATATATATATATATATATATTATTAAAATAAAAATAAATGATAGAAAAATAAGCTAAAATTAAGCTTTTGGGTTCATACCTCAAATATAGAATAAAATCTTTTTTCTAATAATTTTTAATTTAACAAAATTAATATTTTTAATTTCATTAATTTTTAGAACAATATTCTCAATTTCATCAACAAATTGAATATCAATATGAATAGGATTAGAAATAAATTTATTTTCATTTATTCCAATTCTAAATTTTAAAATATCTATTTATTCAATTGAATCAACAATAAAATATTTTATAATTCAAGCTTTTGCATCAATCTTATTAATAATATTTATAATCAATAAAATATTATTTTTTATAATTAATAATAATTTATTAATTATTATTCCATTATTGATTAAATTAAGATTAATACCTTTTCATTTATGAATACCTTCAATAATTGAAGGATTAAATTGATTATCATGTTTATTAATATTTACTTGACAAAAAATTTCACCTATAATTTTAATTTCATATTTAAATATAAATAAAAATTTTATTTTTATAATTTTATTTTTAATAATTAATTCAATTATAGGAATAAATCAAAATTCTTTACGTAAAATTTTAGCTATATCATCAATTAATAATTCTTCATGGATATTAATATTAATTATAATTAATGAAAATATATGAATATATTATTTTATAATTTACTCAACTTTAAATTTTTTAATTATTAATATTTTAATAAAATATAAAATTAATTACATTAATCAATTAAAATTTTTTAATATAAATTTTATATTCAAATTAAATATATTAATATTAATTTTTTCAATTATAGGATTACCACCTATAATAGGATTTTTAATAAAATGAATATTAATTAAAACTCTTATATATAATAATATATATATAATTATATATATATTAATTTTATTAACAATTTTTAACCTATATTTTTATATAAAAATATCATACTTTTTAATTTTTAATTTTAATTTATTTAATAAATGATTCATACAAAATAAAAAAAATAAATTCAATTATATTATATTTTTAAATTTTTTTAGATTATTTTTGAATTTCTTTAACTTAAATTAATAAGATTTTAAGTTAAAAAAACTATTAATTTTCAAAATTAAAAATAATTAAATTTAAATCTTAATAAATTTTTATACCTTTAAATTTGCAATTTAATATCATAAATGAATATAAGATTTTAATGACAAAAAGATATTTTTAATCTATATATAAATTTACAATTTACAACCTATTATTCAGCCATTTTATCT